CGGTTCTCTAAAAAAGATAGCGAAAAAAATAATCCCTAGGGTTGAGACTAAGAGGAATGTATAAACCAATGCTTCCATAGATTCGATCGTGATTTACAATTATAGCTTCCATACCTATTTGTTTTTTCTTTCTTTTATTGGGGACCATCTCCCGGCTACCGAAAGAGCAAGAGACAAAAAAACGGGGAGTCAAAGCAAGATTTCTCTGCTACCCTCAATATCAAAATCACTAACAAATCATAAAAAGAAAATAGATTCGAAAGACATCAAAAGAAGATTGGATCAGACTACTTGTCTTCTTGTAGTTGGATCTCCAAGTTTTTGGAAGGCTCCAAATTCTACTTGAGCATCCAAATCTGGGTCAATCCCAGCAAAAACATCTCTGAACAGGGTTCTAGCACCATGCCAAATGTGTCCGAAGAAGAAGAGCAAAGCAAATGAAGCATGTCCAAAAGTAAACCAACCCCTTGGACTGCTACGAAAAACACCGTCGGATTTCAAAGTAGCACGATCTAATTCAAAAATTTCACCCAATTGAGCGCGTCTAGCATATTTTTTCACAGTCGCAGGGTCATTATAACTGACTCCATTGAGTTCGCCACCGTAGAACTCAACAGTTACACCGACTTGTTCGACACTATACTTCGATTCGGCTCTTCGAAAAGGAACATCCGCTCGAACAATCCCGGCTCCATCTACCAAAACGACCGGAAATGTTTCAAAAAAAGTGGGCATACGACGTACAAAAAGTTCACGACCTTCTTTATCTCTAAAGATAGGATGTCCTAACCATCCAACCGCTATTCCATCCCCGTTATCCATTGAACCCGCCCTGAATAATCCCCCTTTTGCCGGATTATTGCCGATGTAATCATAAAAGGCTAATTTTTCAGGAATTTTCGACCAAGCTTCTGATAAACTTTGATTTTCGGCTAACCCCGCACTAATTCGTCGATATATCTCTTGTTGGAAGTACCCCTGATCCCATTGATAACGAGTCGGTCCAAACAATTCGATCGGGGTAGTTGCTGAACCATACCACATAGTTCCGGCAACAACAAAAGCTGCAAAAAAGACAGCAGCGATACTACTGGAAAGGACAGTTTCGATATTACCCATGCGCAATCCCTTGTATAGACGTTGGGGTGGTCGAACGCTAAGATGGAATAGGCCTGCTAATATGCCCAATGTCCCAGCCGCAATATGATGAGAGGCTATTCCTCCCGGAACAAAAGGATCGAAACCTTCCACGCCCCACGCTGGATTTACCGGTTGTACTTTTCCAGTTAGTCCATAAGGATCGGACACCCATATTCCCGGACCATACAAGCCTGTTACATGAAATGCACCAAAACCAAAGCAAGCCACCCCCGCGAGAAATAAATGAATTCCAAAGATCTTGGGCAAATCCAACGAAGGTTTTCCTGTACGTTCATCAGTAAATATTTCTAGATCCCAATACACCCAATGCCAGATAGCTGCTAAAAAGCACAAGCCCGAAAACACAATATGTGCTCCGGCGACACCTTCGTAACTCCAAATACCCGGAGATATTATAGTCCCTCCTGTGATACCCCAGCCACCCCATGAATTGATTATTCCTAAACGCGTCATGAAGGGTATGACAAACATACCCTGTCTCCACATTGGATCCAGAACGGGGTCAGAAGGATCAAAAACTGCTAATTCATACAGAGCCATCGAACCGGCCCACCCAGCAACCAGAGCTGTATGCATTATATGAACAGCAAGCAACCGGCCGGGATCATTCAATACGATAGTATGAACACGATACCAAGGCAAACCCATGAAAATACCCCTTTATCAAAGAAAAAAGACACTACGCAACTTTATTGCATTGGACACGACTATACTCTGCCGATGTTACGTCCCCCGAGGAGAGGGCGATTAGTTCAGAGCAAGGGTTCATAATTTGTTTGATTCTATTAGCAATAATGGAACAATTCCGTTCGTAGGAAAAAAGAGAAGCAGATTTATTCTATACTCGATAAGTACCAATACGCAATGGGCCGCTTGATGCCTTTTCTATAAACGAATGTGACCATCCTTGTTCATGATTACAGGGGCCTCGTTCTAAGAATTGATCTTATTCATTCTGTCTTTCTTTATGCATTTTTGATAAAGAACAATATTATAAAAACAATAAAACCCTGCTTACGTTTTCACATCTAAAGTCTAGTATTTTTTTTTTATTTTTTCTTTCATTTAATGCCTGTTGGTGTGCCAAAAATACCTTATGATATTCCTGACGACGAAGACGAGGAAGCAACTTGGGTTGACTTATAGTGCGACTTGGCAGATCTATTGGGTCATATGGGCTTTCCCCCTTCTCTTCCCGATCAAGAGATCCTCTATTTCGCCCAAAAAAGATGAATTGGATCATCAAAAATTTGGAGCGTGAAGTGCAATTAGATCCTTTTTTTAAGGGGATTCAAATTACTATTATCAATTCAAATAATTTATGGCTGGCTCGGTTGGACTAAGAAATTGAAATATCCAGACTTCGTTTAAAAAAACCAATTGGTAATATATCTACCATTACTCCTTATAAAGGGATTCCTCTATTCTAAAGAAATCTTCTTTGGAAATAGAAGTGATTTTAAACTGTTCTCTTAATCAATCGAGTAATATGTATAAAGACCTCAAATATTTGCCGGACTGTACGGATTGAGAAAAAAGAAGTGGTAAGGGGAGTATTTGTCCTATATGTGCAAATCGAAGGCGGGCAGATCTTTACCCGGAGTAGAGTATAAACCTAAAAAGAGTAAGATAAAAGAGGCCCAGTTTGGAACAAGAAAATGACATCGTGATTTGGATTGGATCGCGATGAAAGAATACATCAATGAAAAGTGAATTCGATCCGGTTAATGAATTCTTTTTTCTAAGGAAAGGAATCAAAACTCATCTTTATTGAAAAATCGAAGAAAAATTAGGAGTCAGTAAAGAGCATGCTCTGAAATCCGAAAGGGGATTGGAATATACACATTGATTTTTTTGCAAATTTTTTTGAACCGTATGCGCCAAACGGCGCCTGTACGGTTCCTACGGAATACAATTTTAACCTAATCGACCGACTTTATCGAGAAAGAGCACTTTTTTTATTCAAAGACCTTAGTCCCGAGACGGCAAATCACATTGTCGGTCTTATGATATTTCTGAATATCGACGATTGTAACCAAGAGCAATTTTTATTTATAAACTCTACGGGTGGAGGAGTAATGCATGGGCTAGCTGTTCATAATGCGATAAATTTTGTGCTACCAGATGTACATACACTCTGTCTGGGAGTAGCCGCTTCAATGGCAGCTTTTGTCCTGGCCGGAGGCTCACAGACTAAACGTATAGCATTCCCTAACGCTTGGCGCCAATGAGGTTTTATTTGAAAGAAAAAAGACGACTATGCCTTCGCCATATGAAAAATGAATCTCCATATGAAATATGAATAAAAAAGTAATAATAGCATGGCACTTTGAATTCGATATACAAAAGTTTTTTCAAAGCATTAGATTTTTTATCGAGAGAGTAGTATGAGATAAAAGGTATTTCCGATGTGTTCTTATCTATCGGCAGTGCAGTTCAGCGTCACAAACTTTTTTTCACACGGCAGATCTCTTAATAATATTTATGTTCTGAACTAGTGAAAAAAATTCTTTTTCCCTTAGGTTATTTAATCAAATAAAAAGCAACTTTGGGATTGCTTAATTATAGACAAAAAAGAAATATGGAAAGCAACGGAGCCATCATAGTAGTTTTTAACTCCCACGAAAGGAAGGGTGGTAATTTGATCATTTTCCGAGCGGGGTCTAATCAATCCTATTTTTCTCTTTCATTGGGGGGGCGTAAGGATCAATTTTATTCTAGAGCCGTATGCAATGCATAGAAAGATGCCTGTACGGTTGTGCAATTCTATCTTTTTTCGTGCTATTCTTTTCTCTTTCTTTTATCTTCCCTTCATCGTGTGCAATAGAAAAACTTTTGATTTTGTTATATCATCAGGGTAATGATCCACCAACCTACTAGTACTTTTATTCAAGGCTACATGGAAGAGGTAATCACGGACACAGATTTGGTGCTAAAACTACGTGAAGAGATCACAAACTTTTTTGTACAAAGATCGCACAAACCTTTCTGGATGGTCTTCGAAGACATGGAAAGAGATGTTTTTCTGTCACCAGAAGAAGCCAAAGCTTATGGAATTGTTGATTCTGTAGGGCTTGAAGGGCTTCAATGGCGTGACGGGCGTAAATGATACTAGCCTGTGTTTCGCGCAAATCCCTAATTTTAGATTACCGCTACCGACCGAGTTGACTCGAAATAATCCGGTTAGGATGGATCTAAACCATCCAATTATATCTATATCTATGATTCAACATGCCAACTATTAAACAACTTATTAGAAAGACAAGACAGCCAATCAGAAATGTTACAAAATCGCCCGCTCTTAAGAGATGCCCTCAACGTCGAGGAACGTGTACTAGGTTGTATGTGCGACTCGTTCAGATCATGAGCTAGAACAAAGGAAAGCGAACAAGTTTCTAGTATCAAAGGTCAGTACCGGTGAATAGGCTGGAACGAAAAAATGAACTCTATTTCCTATCTAAAAAACGAAAATGGATCATATGCCTTTCATTGTGTAGGAAATTTATGGTTTCCCTTGGTGTAAATTCAATCACCTCAATTTAAGAATTCTCCATTGGTAGCAAATGCTTATCCATTACGCGGAGGAACTCTTGGTTTCAATTTCAAAGATTAAGCCACCCTCTTGCAAGAACGGACTAACAAGGTCAGCTATCCAGCTAACCCTCATAATTAAATACCGTTACTGTATAGGTAGATCTCGTTGTGAAGACCTAGTTACTGGATAATTCATGGGTAGAGCTAAAGAGCTAAAGAATGTGAACTATACAAGTTCCCAATAGCATTAATTAAATGAAGTTAAAGGCTCCGGTGTATAGAGAAGACCTCACCGTTTAAGAAGTAACCATAGAAACGATGGAATCCACTATTGCTTTAGAATTTATATTTCTTAGTATTTTTTTAATACCTAGTAGAATCCAATTTCAAATTGTGAGGTAAAACAAAGGTCTCGAAAAAATAAAAAATCGTGGTCGGGAAGGTTATCGTAGCCAAAGCCATTGGAATTTGGAGTTTATACATTGGAAAAACTCATTGGGTTATTAATAGACTAGGAAGGGGGAAAAAGAATAACTGCAAGAACAGAAATCAATTAGTTATTCGACAACGTTTGATTTATGCATATTGAATGACCAGAACTAGACGGGGATATATAGCTCGGAGACGTAGAAGAAAAGCACGTTCATTTATATCAAGCTTTCGGGGAGGTCTTTTAAAGACTCAACAAGACATAAGAGCTTTGGCTTCGTCTCATCGGGATAGGAATGGGCAAAAAAGAAATTTTCGTCGTTTGTGGATCACTCGAATCAATTCAGAAATTCGTGACGGGTGGGTATATTATAACTATAGTAAATTCATCCATGATCTATACAAGAGACAGTTGCTGCTTAATCGTAAAATACTTGCGCAAATAGCTATAGCAAATAAAAACTGTCTTTATCTAATTTCCAATGAAATCATAAAAAAAGTAAATTGGAAGGAATCTGCCGGAGTAATTTAAACGGAGTTCCCCGGAGAATGACCTCCGGGAAAGTAGAGTCAAAATGAATCAAAAAAGAAATAAATAGGACTCAACACTTTCAATCAACAATTTGGAGTTTGACTTCTGAATCCGATTTTTGATTTGTTTTTGTCTTACGAAACGAGAAGCAAAGCCGGTCCGGATTGTCGGATTTTTGCACAAAGCATCAATCTGCGTTTGAGTTCGGGTGTGAATTTTCATTCAAGTGACGAAAGAGTAAGCCTATTTTTTTTGTCTCTCACGGTCGACTTCTATTTCTTTGTGTCTCTCACAGTCGACTTCTATTTCTTTCTGTCTGACTTATATTTCTTTCGGACTCTCGCGGTCGACTTGTTTCTTTCACCTTGTTTCTCATTAGTAATAAAAGGTAACGAAGATAAAATACGAGCTTGTTTTATAGCAAGAGTCATTAATCGTTGTTGTTTCAAGGTCAATTTATTTACTCGTCTAGATAATATTTTTCCTTGCTCACTAATAAATCGACCAATTAAACTCATGTTTCTATAATCAATTCGATCCCCCGATTGGATCGGGGGCAAACGCCTACGAAAAGATCGCTTGGATTTAAGCAAAGGTCGCTTGGATTTATCCATGGTTTGTTTAATTTATTTCTTTAAACCGAAAATCCTATTTCGGTTGGATCTAGAAAATGAATTAGAATACATAAAAACAATAGGATTTTCTTTCTATTCAAATTATCTTAGCGATAATTAGCATAGCATTTTTCCCCCTCCTGGGGAGGGTGCAAGTGCTCGGTTCGAGCTATTTCGTTATCTCCCCATGAATCGTATGTTTGTAACAATATGGACAGAATTTTCTCAATTCCAATCGATTAGGCGTATTGTGCCGATTCTTTTGAGTCATATATCTGGAAATGCCTTTTGATGCCTTATTAACAACCTTTCGAACACAAGTAGTACATTCTAAAATAACTGTTATTCGGATATCCTTACCTTTGGCCATGAACCTCCTTTGGATTTTTTATTTACTCAACGCTTTTCCTTTTGATTCGAAATGAAGAAGAAAGAAAAAGTAGAAGTTGCTAACTTGAACTCACATTATGAAAAATTTTGCTACAATCAATATATTCAAATAAGATCCAACGATTTCGAAACGATATTTCAAAGCACAGTACATGATTTCGTTTAAGTATCTTGTATAATACTCTTCGCTAGACCCACATTTTATAGTCTACTTCCATTCCTCTATTATTCTATTATTCGAATTGGAATCCGAATCCCACAGCCGTTGAATCCACTTTTCTTCTTTCTCTTTCCTCCCTTATTCTAAAAATCAGAAAAATAGAGAAAAGAGAATATAGAGAAAAGAAAAATAGAGGGGGAGACTTGATTAGTGACCGATATTTCATTGTAGTTCTAATCTTCTTTATTCCTTTCCACGTCACTAACTAGAATGAAAAAAAGGGGAATGTCAACGCATCCGGGAAAAAACGATTAATCTCTATCAATAGACCTGCTAAAGACGCGAACCATAGCGCACTTAGTACCGGTGCCACGGAAAGATATGTTTTTAGATCTCGCATTGAAAACCCCCTTCATTTTATTGTAATACATAATGATAATACATATATGATCAGATGCATAGGTAGTTAACGACCACTTTTCATTGTACTAGAATTGTCCGCGGAATTTCGAATTCAAATTGACATGTACAATGATCCCGTAACTATTTCCATATTTTTCTTAAAAGATAAGATAAAAACGTCCTTTTCGTTTCGAGTATTCCCCAAAAATAGTCATTGAATTTTCCGACAGATTCGGTTCCATTTTTCAAATGGATAAAAATTTTTTATGAATCTTAAT